ATTCCGGAATTATTCACTATGTGGATAAAATATCTATATGTACATATATTATAAACATAAGTATATATGCATTAAGTACGTGCAGTAGATACATAGTGTCTAGTGGCTCATTGTTGAATAATAAAATGGATTTACCTAGGAAGTCTAGGAGAAAATGCAATGAATTGTTTCAAGACCGACTCGAATAGAAATAAATTCAATTGAAATAATTCAAAAAAAAAAAAAATACTACTACTAGATTTCTAATGTCGATTCTAATGAATAATTCGTCAATGACGAATAAAAAACAATTCTATGCAATTCTGAAAGGGGGAAAGATCCCTCGGCTAGAATCATTTGATTATATTGACAATTTCAAAAAACGGATCATACTATGATCATAGTATGATGGCCGTTGGTCAAGCGGGCCCCCATCGTCTAGTGGTTTAGGACATCTCTCTTTCAAGGAGGCAGCGGGGATTCGAATTCCCCTGGGGGTAGGGTACTACGAAAGGAAATTGATCATGGATTACCAATAAGTCGAAAATTGATTCTTCCTGGGTCGATGCCCGAGCGGTTAATGGGGACGGACTGTAAATTCGTTGGCAATATGTCTACGCTGGTTCAAATCCAGCTCGGCCCAATAATTCGCCAATCCGCCATGAGATGATATAACTCCCTTTGTACTTCAGAAATACCCGATCCGGAGATAAAAAAGAATCAAATTTTCTGCTAGATCCCGTATTTCCCTGGGATTGTAGTTCAATTGGTCAGAGCACCGCCCTGTCAAGGCGGAAGCTGCGGGTTCGAGCCCCGTCAGTCCCGACGGATCCAATAAATATATCAAAAAATCTCTCCCTTTTTCTGAAGGGGACCGGGGGAAGAATTCCATTGTCAAAGCAAAGGGGAAATCCTTATTTCTTTTTTCTTTCCTTTTGGTAGGAGAAAGACATATGCGGTTGGATTAGTACAATTATTGGTAGCATTATAGTCAGTATTCCAAGAAATGCTGGCTTTTTCGATTGCCCCCGATGCATGTAATGGAATCGAGTACTATACTTTTTTGAGGCGCGCATACACAAAAGGAATTCCTTTCTTGTCCAATACAAAATTGAATATAAGAAAATACTTTCCAGAAAAAACAAAAAAAAAAAACAATTTATTTTTCTGGCTACGGATTTATGGAACCTGACTTACTAGTTTGAAGTTGCAAAATAGATTTCATGCAAATTGCACACTGAGCTTTTGGTATAGGTGTCCCGGGGCTAATAATCTACGAAGAAAGGAGGGGGAAGGACAGATCAACCAAAGATCCTACTCTTCTTAGAAAGGCGAATGAATCATTTTTCCTATTTTTCATTTTGTTTTAAGGCCCCATCGACGAAAGAACAAATCGGAAAATAGTAAATTTGATGAATATTCATTTTATACGGTCTCATCTTTATCACACTTCTTTGTCTTCCAAGTCAAAAATAGTTTCGTTCTAAACTCCTTTCTTTTTCCATTTAGCTTTTATTGTTTGTTTGGGTTTGTAACTATGTGACCACTGGAAGTGGAAGAGCTATTTGATGAGACTTCATCAGATGATTGTACAAGAAGGAACTAGATAGATTAGAGAGAAAAAAAGAACAGATAATAAAAAATGATAAATAAATAAAGGAATTTTGGGTTAGGTCAGCAATCCAAGTTTGGGGCGGTATGGATAAAAGAACTTCCTATGTTATACTATTCAATTCTCGACGACGAATTTATTTGATAGTTCAGATATTGTTATTCATGATATTGATCTGATTCAAGATCATCGAGAGGTAATATTCATTCATTGAATTTACAGGCCAAAGATTTATCATCTCTATGGGATTAAATCCCGAGTTATTGCGAAGTAAAAAACCGATGAGATTATGGAAGTAAATATTCTTGCATTTATTGCTACTGCACTATTTATTCTAGTTCCTACCGCTTTTCTACTTATCATTTATGTAAAAACAGTCAGTCAAAACGATTAATTATTAACTAATTTGAATGAAACTTGACTTCTGAGTTCTTAGCCAAAATTGACGAAATAAAATGAAAAAGATTCCAATTTCATGTCTTAAATGAAATGAGTGGACTAGAATCGGCAGTATTCTAATAGATAGATAGTATGGTAGAAAGAAATAGATGAATCTTTCTACCATACTATTTATTAGTTAGATTCTTGTTATAAAGCTGCCCCCTGGAATAAAATAAAGATAGAGGCTGCATTTGATATGGATCTATATATCAATCTACAATATTATCTTGATATATGCGAATATCAATTCCATATATGGGATTGACATAGCATCCAATTCCATTTATTTGCTATATCTATTTGTTCTGATCAATCTGAATTACTCCTATGTCTTATAGTTTGAATTACTATATTTTTTATTTCCAATATGAATCTCGGTATCTATTGAGAGAATCAAATCAATGAAGCAAAAGCGATAGATATAGGCATATTCAAAAAATCACGTAGTAATCTTTTTTTTAACATTCCCAAGAAGTAAACCATTGACAGTAGTTCCACGGGCATCGAAAAGGAAGAGTAAACCTCACTGATTTTTAACGCCTGAACCATGATATGAAATAAGTCGATAAAGTCTAAAAAAGTCTAAATCCAATTTCAAAAATTCGAAAGCGGTAAATGCGCAATATGTGACTCACCTGACGATCTTATTCTAAATAGTATCTCGTTAGACAACCACTATGTTTATATCCTTTCTTTCTCATACAAAGTGCGTATACACTTAACAAAACCACTTCTTCTTTGAACAGTAAAGAGAGAAACAAATAAAAAAAGGGTCCGGCCCTCCTCAGTATCACCTAGGAAGAGGCCATTAATTGGAATAGAAAATTTAGTAAGAATTAGGTTCGAATAAATTTCCTGGGATCCTTTTCCTTTCGAACTACAAACATGGGAATCGTTGAAATAGCTCTTTGATTGAAAGAGGATGATTCCTATAATACATTACTCCAGTCGAGTCCAATGGAATTTCAAAATGAAGATATTTTTATTTTGTTCCAAAGGTGTTGCAGAACCATCTAGAAAGCAATTGATATTGATACAGTTTGCTTCCTTAACTCAATTAGCAGAACCCCTAGAGTCCACTCCTTCCCCACACTACGAGTGAAAGGGAAAAAGTAAAGACTACCATTAAAGCAGCCCAAGCAAGACTTACTATATCCATATGAATTATGTCCCCTATCTCTATAAATATAAAGGAATTGTTCCATTATTCCTCACTAATACTAATAATAGTAGAATCAATGGCGCAGAGTCAAAAAGAACGAAGACTATTAATAAACCAATCCAATAAATTCGCTCATTTTATAAGAAATTTCTATATGATTTATAATCGGGAAAGATTAAACCCAAGCAAAATCCGCAGTAACATCTCAAGGGAATGTTACTAATGGAACATGTAGTAATAATAGGTCCTATTCTTTTTTTGTTGACCCTCATTTGAATTGATTGGATGCTTGAGCACTGAGATATTTTCGTGAGTTCCTCGTATATAATAAAGTATCTTCCGCCCCCTTCCACAACTATTTCGATTTCCTATCGGGCTCTCCAAGGTCCAGTCATTATACAATGGATTAATAATATAAAATTTTGATTTGTAGTAGAAGGTAATTGCGAAGTCTTGATAGCCCCTCGAGCATTCGAATATTTACTTGAAAGCTAAGCCTAAATATGCAATGCAAGGATATTTACAATTTTTTATAAAAACACCCAGACCAAAACAAGTATCAACAGTCTGCTTTCTCTGCTTCTGCTGGCGAATCATTCGGCGGGTTATATCAACAGAAGAAAAAAAGAGATTTCAAGTTTTTTGTTGATCAGGCGACACCCGGATTTGAACTGGGGAAAAAAGGATTTGCAGTCCTCTGCCTTACCACTCGGCCATGTCGCCAAAATGCTACAAATACAAAATAGATGAAAACTTTCCCGGATTACTGAACTGCTTTTTTATTGTACTTGCACCTTGAGTTCTGTTTTCCTTAATTTTTCCTAAAAGTCAAAGAAATCCTAATCCTTCTTCCCTTTTGATTGGGTTTGATTCATCCTTTCAATTTCGATTGAGTCTATCTCAAAATTCATAATGTTCAAAACTTTCTCTTACCTTTCTATTGAAAAATAAAATGTGGATTTTCAGTCGCAAAATACAAAATTCAACTTTCTGAAAATAGGACCCAGTAACTATTGCCTTAGAATGCATGAATGATTCTTGGATTTGAATCTCCAAATTTTGGTTTCCTAATGACATAAGAAAATACAACTTGATATATGATATATAACTAATCAGTTCAGTATGGATTTTTTCAATCAAAAAATCCTTCTCAATTTGAATTATTAATATTAATTATAACAACAATTATCAGTATATGTAAACCCCCCAAGATAAATTGTTAGACGGATATATATTATTTATATATGTTCCCGATATAGAATTATCAGATATCAGAAAAGTATCATACTTCAATTTGAATTTTGAATTGAATAGAAAATTGAAATTATGTTTTCGGAGAGCACAACCTGTGTTGCCCCGAATAGAACATAAAACGACAATAAAACAATAAAAGAGAAGAAAGACAGATATTATAGATATCTCCACACGTGTTTAAGCCATACAAACCTTCTTTTCTTATACACTTCACAATCGTATTCTACTCAAAAATCCGTAAACAAAATATCTCTCTTCTCTGCGAATCATTTTTTGAACAATGAAATCCATAACATAAAGGGGGGGTAAATGCTAAAAAACCGATTCTAATTCTATATATTCTTTCTGATTTTTATGCCTTTATCTCAGCGAAAAGATCAAATGTCCAATCCATTTATTTTTCTGGTATTCAAGCAGGTTGGAATATGTATTATCATAATAATGGTAGAAATGGAATCATTTTTCTTTTTATATTCTATACAAAATCCTATAACTTCATTAATAAGTCTAAGTAGCAGAAGTAGGTTTCTAGGGATGTTTTATCAATTTCTT